GGAAAAAGATATAATATAAAAGATTCGGGATTGATTCCTAATAAGGGGCTAGATCGCGCCAATATCAATCCCTTTCATTCCAAGGCGAAGTTTCAATTACTCACCCAACAGCAAGGAACTATTGGTACGTTGTTGAATCAACATAAGGAATCCCAATCTTTTATAATTTTGTCATCATCCAACTGTTTTCGAATTAGTCCATTCAAGGGTTCGAAATATAACAATGCGATATTGGATCCCCTAATCCCAATTAGGTATTTGTTGGGTCCCTTAGGTACTATTGTACCTAAAATAACGAATTTTTATTCATCTTACCATTTATTAACTCATAATCAAATCTCGTTAAAGAAATATTTACTACTTAACAATTTTAAGCAGACTTTTAAAGTACTTCAAGTATTTAAATATTGTTTAATGGATGAAAATAGAAGAATTTATAATCCCAATTCATGCAGTAATATAATTTTGAATCCATTCCATTTAAATTGTTGTTTTCTTCATCACGATTCTGGTGAAGAGACATCCACAATAATTTGCCTTGGGCAATTTATTTGTGAAAATGCATGTTTATTCAAATATGGGCCACACATAAAAAAATCCGGTCAAATTTTAATTGACCATGTTGACTCCTTAGTTATAAGATCGGCTAAGCCTTATTTAGCTACCCCAGGAGCAACAGTTCATGGTCATTATGGAGAAATCCTTTATGAAGGAAAGACACTAGTTACATTTATATATGAAAAATCAAGATCTGGTGACATAACGCAGGGTCTTCCAAAAGTGGAACAGGTCTTAGAAGTGCGTTCAATTGATTCAATATCGATGAATCTCGAAAAGAGAGTCGAAAGTTGGAACGAACGTATACCAAGAATTCTTGGAATCCCCTGGGGATTCTTGATTGGAGCTGAGCTAACCATAGCCCAGAGTCGTATCTCTTTGGTTAATAAAATTCAAAAGGTTTATCGATCTCAGGGAGTACAGATCCATAATAGACATATAGAGATCATTGTACGTCAAATAACATCAAAAGTGTTGGTTTCAGAAGATGGAATGTCTAATGTTTTTTCACCCGGAGAATTAATCGGATTGTTGCGAGCGGAACGAGCGGGACGTGCTTTAGACGAAGCGATCAATTATCGGGCAATCTTATTGGGAATAACGAGAACATCCCTGAGTACTCAAAGTTTCATATCCGAAGCGAGTTTTCAAGAAACCGCTCGAGTTTTAGCAAAAGCCGCTTTACGAGCTCGTATTGATTGGTTGAAAGGACTGAAAGAGAACGTTGTTCTGGGGGGGCTTATTCCTGTTGGTACTGGATTCAAAAAATTAGTACACCATTCAAGGGAAAACAAAAATATTTATTTGGAAATTAAAAGGAAAAATTTATTCGAGTTGGAAATGGGAGATATTTTGTTATACCATAGAGAATTATGTGCTCCAAACAATTTTTATGGGACATCACAACAACCAGTTACGCGATTTTCCTAAGAAGAGATTCATTCTTTTTACTTTAACTATTTGGTTAGGTTGGTCCAATTATTTATATTAATTTAGTAATAAAAAATTTAAGTAATTAAAAGAAATTAATGGTTTGGGCTATATATCAAGGGTCAATCCATGGTAGAAAGTTCCGTCGGAACAATTATTTATTTCAGGGTATCTTGTCGCTTTTTTTTTTTTAATAAAAAAAAAAAGAGGAAGTGTGGGGAAATGCGGGGAAAAATGATAAAAAGATATTGGAACATCAATTTAGGAGAAATGATGGAAGCGGGAGTGCACTTTGGTCATGGTACTCGAAAATGGAATCCTAGAATGGCCCCTTACGTCTCTGCAAAGCGTAAAGGTATTCATATTATAAATCTTACGAGAACTGCTCGTTTTTTATCAGAAGCCTGTGATTTAGTTTTTAATGCAGCAAGTAGTGGAAAAACCTTTTTAATCGTTGGTACCAAAAAGAAAGTAGCGGATTTAGTAGCATCAGCTGCAATAGGGGCTCGGTGTCATTATGTTAATAAAAAGTGGCTCGGTGGTATGTTAACGAACTGGTCCACTACGGAAACGAGACTTAATAAGTTCAGGGACTTAAGAGCAGAACAAAAGATGGGGAAACTCAACCATCTTTCCAAAAGAGATGCAGCAATGTTGAAGAGAAAATTATCTACCTTGCAAACATATTTGGGTGGGATCAAATATATGACGGGGTTACCCGATATTGTAATCATCGTTGATCAGCAAGAAGAATATACAGCTCTTCGAGAATGTGTCATTTTAGGGATTCCTACTATTTGTTTAATTGATACAAATTGTGACCCGGATCTCGCAGATATTTCGATTCCAGCTAACGATGATGCTATAGCTTCAATTCGATTCATTCTTAACAAATTAGTATTCGCAATTTGCGAGGGTCGTTATAGCTATATAAGAAATCGTTGATTATGATTAAGAATAATAAAATTAATTAATTGTTTGGGAACTCGATCGATTTATTGGATCGGTTACTATTCTTGAACTTCAAAAAGAGATAGAGATAAAAATGGGGATATTTATATTATGTTATGTGATTTTTTAGTATCCTAAAATTTAAATTTATTGGTATCCTAAATTCAATTTGTATTAAAAGATGATTAATGTTGGTGAGTTGAGAAAGAGATGGTTGAATCAAAATAATTTTTTAAGTTCGATTTATATCAGAGGACAATATGAATGCTATACCATGTTCCATTAAAATACTCAATGGGTTATACGATATATCGGGTGTAGAAGTAGGCCAACATTTATATTGGCAAATAGGAGGTTTACAAATCCATGCCCAAGTACTTATCACTTCTTGGGTCGTAATTGCTATCTTATTAGGTTCAGTCATCATAGCAGTTCGGAATCCACAAACAATTCCGACCGACGGACAGAATTTCTTCGAATATGTCCTTGAATTTATTCGAGACTTGAGTAAAACTCAGATTGGAGAAGAATATGGCCCTTGGGTTCCCTTTATTGGAACTATGTTCCTATTTATTTTTGTTTCTAACTGGTCAGGTGCTCTTTTACCTTGGAAAATTATACAGTTACCTCATGGGGAGTTAGCTGCGCCCACGAATGATATAAATACTACTGTTGCTTTAGCTTTACTCACGTCAGTGGCATATTTTTATGCGGGTCTTACCAAAAAAGGATTGGGATATTTTGGGAAATACATCCAACCAACTCCAATACTTTTACCAATTAACATCCTAGAAGATTTTACAAAACCTTTATCTCTTAGTTTTCGACTTTTCGGGAATATATTAGCTGATGAATTAGTAGTTGTTGTTCTTGTTTCTTTAGTACCTTCAGTAGTTCCTATCCCCGTTATGTTTCTTGGATTATTTACAAGCGGTATTCAAGCTCTTATTTTTGCAACTTTAGCCGCGGCTTATATAGGTGAATCCATGGAGGGTCATCATTGATTAGCTTTTTTAATAGTCTTTTTTCACTTACCCGAAGTCATGCATGATTCCAAATACGCACTTGGTTGGGCAACATAATACATAGATATTTGTATCTATATATGTATGGATGACCTAATCTCGTAGGAGGGAAGACAGACGATATTACGGAATTGGAAAAATATGGGTTAGGGGGTCAAGTCAAACTAGATATATGTAATGTCTATAAGTCTAACCCTTACATATGTTTCGAAGAATGATTCTAAAATCCAATTCAATATAAAAATAAAATGCAGGTGGTTTACATTATGGAAGAAACAAATGTATATGTGATATTAGATATTTACTAGTTATATAGGGATTATTCCTATGGACTATATATTATATATTTTTATATTTTATTTTATTTATTCCTAAATTTCTTTCCCAGTATATTATTAATATCTATTTATATATTTATATTATTACTATAATACTATTTATTATTACTATATTGAATGTTGATTCTTTATATTTATTTTTTTTTTAACCACACTGCATTTCGTTTAGATGGATTACAATACAATATAAGTCTTTCTTTTTCGTCTGTAATTGTAATTGTAGATTGAATGAAAAAACAGATGAACGTACGGATATAGAAAGTAAGTAAAGAACGAAGAATTGAATGAAAGAATGGTTCGAAACTAAGAAATGCAATAAGTAGAACTATATGCATATGAGTTTACAAAGATTTGATCATGGGTAGAAACTAAAAAAAAAAAAAAAGAGATATCGAAGTCATTCTGACGATTAACTAATATTATAATTTCAATTCAGAGTTTTTAATTACTTTGACCCGATAGATCGTAGTGATAAAATAAGTAATAATGCATTGGTTGATTGTATCATTAACCATTTATTTTTTTGTACGAGGAACTTACTTTACTATGAATCCACTGATTTCTGCCGCTTCCGTTATTGCTGCTGGATTGGCCGTAGGGCTTGCTTCCATTGGACCTGGAGTTGGCCAAGGTACTGCTGCGGGCCAAGCTGTAGAAGGTATTGCGAGACAACCAGAAGCGGAAGGTAAAATACGAGGTACTTTATTGCTTAGTCTAGCTTTTATGGAAGCTTTAACAATTTACGGACTGGTCGTGGCATTAGCACTTTTATTTGCAAATCCTTTTGTTTAATTTAATCCTAAAATGAGAAATGTGAAAACGTACGTTATGCGCTTCTTTCTTAGTCTTAGTTTATTTTATTAACTTGGACTTGCCGTTTGCTTCTTCTAATTATATCAACACTTTAATTCTAACAATTACTTATGAGACAATACCCCGGGAAGGGCTTATTTGAGGATGAGGAATTCACGGATCCGATCGCTTTCTTCCTTCCCATTCCTACCCTTAGTACAAGGGAAACCCCTTACTAAGAAACGTTTCAACAAACGAAATATTTCGCAATTGGTGTGAGGCCTAAGACCTAACCTAATAAGTATCTTAATCTTAAATTATGAGGCCTAAGACCTAACCTAATAAGTATCTTAATCTTAAATTATGGAGAACTTAAAAAAATAATAAATTTTCAAATTATAAATTA